ACCGAAAGGTTTGGTCGCATACTTGAAAAATAACCCAAAAAATCAAGGGAATGCTTGGATAATTGGTTTATATAAATCCTTCTTGGTTGAGACCACACATAAGAATGACATTGCCATAAATTGACAAGATAATATTTCCACTTATTCATCAGAAGAGGGGTATCCTTCGAAGACAGAATAGATTTTCCTTGATATCTAACATAATGCATAAAGGGATCCTTGAAGAACCATAAGATGGCGGCCGGAAAATCATTAACGAAGACTTCTTCTACAGGATATTTTTTTTTTTCATAGAAATGTATTCGCTCAAAAAAGATACCAGAAGAGGTTAATCGTAAATGAGAAGATTGATTACGAAGAAAAAGGAAAATGGATTCGTATTCACATACATGAGAATTATATAGGAGCAAGAATAATCGTGGATTACTTTTTGAAAAAATAATTTTTTTTGGAGTAATAAGACTATTCCAATTATAATACTCGTGAAGAAAGAGTCGTAATAAATGTAAAGAAGAGGGATCTTTCACCCAATAGCGAAGGGTTTGAACCAAGATTTCCAGATGAATAGGGTAGGGTATTAGTACATCTGATACATAATTTAAATGTGGGAATTTGTCCTCTAAAAAAGGAAATATTGAATGAAGTGATCGTAAATTATAAGATTTTACGATTTCTGTCGCCTCTAAGGAAGATACTAATCGTAGGGAAAACGGAATTTCCACAATGACTGCAAATCCCTCCGACATCATTTGAGAATACAAATTTTTGTTGTACCCCAAAAATTTATTTTGGTTAGAATCATTAGCGGAAATTATCAAATGATTCTGTTGATACATTCGACTAATTAAACGTTTTATAATTAGTAAACTATATTTAGTGTCATAACCTACATTATCCAACAAAATCGATCTATTTAAACCATGATCATGAGCAAGTGCATAAATATACTCCCGAAAGATAAGTGGGTATAGGAAGTCATGTTGCTGATATCTATCTAGTTCTAAATATCCTTGAAATTCTTCCATTTTTTATTTGAACAAGAAAAGAAATAGGTGATTTATTGGGTTATCAAATGATACATAGTACGATACAGTCAAAACAAGGTATTATAGTAAGAAAATACCTCGGAACAAGTAAGACTCATCAACAGACTCTCTAGCCTCTCTTTTTCCATCTAATTGATTTTTGTTCATTCTAGGGTAATAAGATGGTTAGAAGTCCTTTATTTTTTCAATCCAATCGCTCTTTTGATTTTGAAAAATCTTTATCAATATACTGCCTTCTTCTACACATTTATCTCTACCCCATAATGGGTAATAGCTAATAATTAGGACTCATAAGAAATTTATAATCCACTCATGGGAAAAGTTTTTCCCGTATTAAGCACTAATATATTTTTAACGTCTAATTAGATCGGGTAATCATTCAAAAATTAAGAACAGAAGCTCATTACTTTTTGTTTCCCTATAATTGGAACCGTAGTAGGGCTCTACCCATTTATTCACTCGACCAAATTCATTTTTTTTATTACACGACAAGAATTCAAACAATTTTAATAAGGTTTTGGACCTATTCGGTAAGAATGAAATATTCTTAGAATTATCCATTGATACGACATGCTGCTTTTTCCATTCATTCCTTTCAGGATCAGTCGTGGTCTTACAAACTCTACCGATGGTATGGACGAATCTTTTGCTTCATACAAATGTGTAAAAGATGCTAGCCGCACTTAAAAGCCGAGTACTCTACCGTTGAGTTAGCAACCCAAATAAAATAATTAGAATGTGTAGATACAATCGGAATCTCAATAAAAAAAAGATTGAATTGCACAACGCAATCCAAACCAATCAAAACATTAAAATAGCAAAAATTTTTAAAATTCTAATTGATTAGATTCTGAACATAATAAAAATGAACAGATCCGATGAAAAAATTCTCAGATAAAAATAGGGATAAAGTAAAATATTTAGAAATAGCTCCTTGTCTCTTATGTCATCCATTAATTCTATAGTATATATAGATTTTTATTGAGTTTAATCTTAATCAAAAAAAGACTTCTTGTATCACAGAAAATACAAGAACCCATTATTTGAATGAAATAAAAGCTATGGGACGGAGATATAAATGGATCCTTTTATCCACGATCGGATTATATTGATTTGATACACTGTTGTCAATATGAATGTTGAGAAAAGAATATAAAAGAAAAAACAATTTATAAATATAACTAACAATTCCAATTTCAATCAATTAGACAATTAGAATTATAAGAAAAAATAAGAAAAAAAAAAACAAACTAAGGACTTGTGTTGGATTGGCACTATATCTAATATTTCTATACAACACAACATTGATACAATATTGGTGGAAAAATAAATTAAGTAAAAAAATGAGGTTTATTCACTAAAATAAGCAAGTGAAATCCTTTGTGTTTTTTTATTTGTTCCTTAACTCATTTACAGTAATCTCAAAATTTTATATTTATAGACCCGATTACTTCATTTATTCACTTAATCTTTTTCTATCTATTTTATATATATCAATAAAATTTATATCAATAAAAATAAAATTTATATCAATAAAATAGAAATTGATTTTTGTCGTTATAAACTCTTTTATAGTAACAATAATAAATTTAGTATGATATAAATAGAACAAAAGAGGAAATAGCAAAGAAACAAAAAGGTTATACAAGGCTATATACAAATCATCCACATTTTTTTTATTTCATTAATTGAATTTTATTTGTTGATTAGGGCGAAGTTCCGTAAAAACCCCCGCCCTTTTTGAAATATCATGAACAGTTCCTGTAGGTTGAGCACCTTTTTCAAGGAAATATAGAATAGCAGGAACATTTAAATAGATTTGATTCTTTATCGGGTCATAAAAACCCACTTTACGAAGATCTCTTCCCTCTCGTCGGGATCGAACATCAATTGCAACGATTCGATAAATGGCTCATTGGGATAGATGAACAATACCCCCCCCCCTAGAAACGTATAAGAAGTTTTCTCCTCGTACGGCTCGAGAAAATTCTAAATTATGTCTATGTATAGAATCATAATATCAAATAGATCCATAAAATCATCAAATTCATTATATTATTGATTTGAGTTTAAATACTTTTTCTTAGTCTCCCCCCCCAAAAAAAAAAAAAATTATTTGTATCCTCATAACTCAAGTTGAATAACTCTCAAATAACTCAAAAGAAACCTTTTAGGTATTAAATTTATTGAGTGGTCTCTAACCCTTTTTGTCTGTCTCCTTTAGAATCTATTTTGATTCTTAAATATGATCTGGTTGTTGAGACAATTGAAAACGGTATTTCCTTGTTCCAGGATCTTTATCTTTGCCTTGAATCATTGGGTTTAGACATTACTTCGGTGATCTTTAAATCGTTTCAAAACGGCAGCAACATACCATTTTTTGTGATTTCTAATCGTATGAATAGTTGATTCCTACGTAATACACTTTACTTTTGATTTGATCAAAAGAGTTTTACCAATTCCAACAAAATTAACTTTCAAATTTTATCAAATTGGATCCTTTAGATTTATATATCTAAAATATACTTACGAAGTTGTTCCAATTTATTGATCGATACTAACCTTAGATTCTTGCCCTTGAGAAATTAATCAATACGTTCTACTAGAGCTCCATCGTGTACTATTTACATGGCAACACTCTCAAAAATGAGGGTTCCAGTGGAACAGAACAAATGATGTCGAGCCAAGAGCACTTCCGTTCTTATATAATATAAAAAAGTGGTGGATGTAAGAATCCACAGCTGATCATGTCCTTCAAGTCGCACGTTGCTTTCTGCCACATCGTTTTAAACGAAGTTTTACCATAACATTCCTTCAGTTTGGAACCAGTATGTAATTGATTCAATTATGGAATCGTGAATAATCATCGGTTCGGTCGGTACATAATAATCTATATTTTTTTCTTCATCTATACTTTTTTCTTCTATATGAAGAATGGATAATGTATGACGAAGTCTCAACAAGAATTCAATCAATTTAACCCCATTGTTTATAATTATTTTTTAAATTCTAACTAACATAAATAAACACGAATAAACAAGTTATTTTGAATCTCTATCTTCAAGTAACGTGATAGGATAAATTCAACAATTTCACACTTCTTAGAGTAGAGTACCAAGAACTCATAAGAAATCATTAAAAAGATTTAATTGATTGAATAGTTTCCTACCCTATAATCATTATTTGCATAAGGTTTTACAGTAAGTACCATTCGCTTTTTATCATCATTAAGAGAAAGATAAATCCATATTGGATTAAACCATCAATGATTAATAAAAAAAAACAATGATTAATAAAAAAAAAGACTGATGTAAGGAAAGATTGAAGATTTAGGTTGTTATTTTTTCATATTTCATATTGTAAAATCAGTAATATTTAACAAATCAAAATTTCGTTTCATATGCGTGTTATTTGAACTCGATTAAATTTGTGAAAAAGGTATGATTAATAAAAAAAAAAAAAAGAAATAAGAATCACATTCTATAACAATATTATACTCCTAAACGGAAGACTGGTCGAAAAGACAATCTTTATTTTATTTTGATATATTTTATTATGATATAGATTATGATATAGATATATATTTTATTTTTTATTATAGATTAATAAAATGATCATGGGTCAGGTATGTTCTGGGACGGAAGGATTCGAACCTCCGAATAGCGGGACCAAAACCCGTTGCCTTACCACTTGGCCACGCCCCATTTCTAGTCGACACTAATAAACACTAATATTGGTACTGGTTGTTCGTCAACTCAAGTCTAAATATCTATTATCTATAAAATAGAAAAATAGATTACTAGAATTTTTATGCATGTAGACGTAGAATTAAACAAAATTTATTGATCATTACATAAAATTCAATTAAGATATTGTATGAAAGTATGGTTTATTCTATTCTCTTTTGATTTGAGAATTGAAGGATTTTTGATTGGGTGAGTTCAAATCAAAGAAAGTTTTTTGGTCTATCTTATTTTCTTTTTATTCATTTTTCTTTTCTATGAATAATAACATATTTATAATACTATGAATAATAACATATTTATAATAATAAAATAATAAAAAACTCAATTTATTAATAACTCAATCAAAATAAATAAAATACAATTATCCTCAAGAACAAAATGTTTGTTATGCTTAATATATTTAGTTTGATCTGTATCTGTCTTAATTCTGCTCTTTATTCAAGTAGTTTTTTCGTCGCCAAATTGCCCGAGGCCTACGCTTTTTTAAATCCAATCGTAGATGTTATGCCAGTAATACCCCTGTTTTTTTTTCTCTTAGCCTTTGTTTGGCAAGCTGCTGTAAGTTTTCGATGATATCTTTAATTTAATAATGTCTAGACAAATTCATGATTTAGTGAAAAAAAAAAAAATTCAAAGAAAAGAATTGATCAGATAAGTCTTACACCCTCAATTCAAATATTGAAATTCTTGTACAACCGCGAAAAATCTGGATCACCCCACTTTATTTCTTGGTGTCAAAATAAAAAATCAAAATAGTAGGGTATGCGATATAAAAACGGAGAATCTATTCTCTTTTTTACTAAAAAAAATCTTGGAGATTATGTAATGCTTACTCTCAAACTATTTGTTTACACGGTAGTGATATTCTTTGTTTCTCTCTTTATTTTCGGATTCCTGTCTAATGATCCAGGACGTAATCCTGGACGTGAAGAATAAAAGATAAGGTTTTCCTTGCTTGATTTTTAAATGTTCTTAGTAGGATTTTATCTATTACACATTTTAAACTATTAAAAAAAAAAAGAGCTCGCGAAAAATTTGAAAGAAAATACCAAGTCATCAACAAAAACGGAAAGAGAGGGATTCGAACCCTCGGTACGAAAAACTCGTACAACGGATTAGCAATCCGACGCTTTAGTCCACTCAGCCATCTCTCCTCCCAATTGAAAAAGGATAATACTATGTTACATTATAAAAAATAAGGATTGAAAGAGCCCTTCATAATATTTTTTTTTTTCATCCGAGAGTGCTTTTTAGTTCCACGGCCCGGCTAAGTACTGACCAGGCCGGGCCCGCCATTTATTGTTCCAACGAATCATAAATAATTTTTTTTTATTTGAAAACTAAAATACTTGCTTGTTATTACGATTGGAAAAATAAAAACTCTTTTGATTTCTATGATATAGAATCAAATGATATCGAATCAAAGTGTCGTTTCTTATCTTAATTTTTTATATTTATTCTTTATTTTCTTTATTCCTTTTATTTTAGTAAAGTAAATAAATAACAAAAAGTGGAACTGTGGATTCTTGCACAATACATTTTTATGTATGTTATGGCTTAAGTAGTTTTGTCGAGACGTCTAGGTCAAAAACCTCCGGCAAAAAAACACTTGTTATTTAGTTTTAGTTATTGAAATTTAATGAATTCTCTTTTCCGAATCTCATTGGGTTCTCTGATACAACACGTAAACGCTCTAATTTTCATGATTATTTTATGATCCTTTCTTTTTACTCTTTTAACTTTTTATTACGACCCATTTTCTTGTTCGACAAAAAGTTCATTTATATACAATAATCGGATTGTAGCGGGTATAGTTTAGTGGTAAAAGTGTGATTCGTTCTATAATCCTTTATATAGTTAAGGGGTCTTTCGGTTTGATTAATATTTCATTCCGACCAAAAACTTTATTTCTTAAAAGGATTTAATCCTTTACCTCTCAATGAAAAATTCGAGGAAGAATATACATTCTCGTGATTTGTATCCAAGAATCAATTAAAAATTGAAAAATTGGATTATGAGATTACGAAACATAATTTTTTTTTTTTATTAGATCAATACTTCTAATTGAATAAGTATGAGTAAAGGATCCATGGATAAAGATAGAAAGTGGCTTTCTAATCGTAACTAAATCTTTAATTTGGAATTTGTATTACGGAAATTGAAGCAAAATGGCTATTAAACAATGACTTTGGTTTACTAGAGACATCGACAAATTGTTTTAGCTCGGTAGAAACAAAATGCTTTTCCTAAGGATTCTCTCACATAGAAATAGAGAACGAAGTAACTAGAAAGGTTGTTATAATATAATCCCCCTCTTTTCTATAGGGATCGTCTAGAAAGCGGGTTGTTCTGAATACATTCAGACAGAAAAGCTGACATAGATGTTATGGGTGGAATTTTTTTTTTCGTTCATGTCTTAATATAGGAATTTATACATCTTCCATAAAGGAGCCGAATGAAACCAAAGTTTCACGTTCAGTTTTGAATTAGAGACGTTAAAAATGATGAATCAACGTCGACTATAACCCCTAGCCTTCCAAGCTAACGATGCGGGTTCGATTCCCGCTACCCGCTTTTACTTTATTTTTTTATTAAATTAATAAGAAATAAGAAAAAAATAGAATTCAATATTTTGAGATTTTTATTATTTTATAAAAAAATTTATGAATATAATTAATGTAATGCATCATTGACTTGAATACGGAATT